TCGTTCCTGGTTGAGACCAAACATCAAAATGACATTGCCATAAATGGATAAGATAGTATTTCCATTTACTCATCAAAAGGGGCGCATTCTTTGAAGCCAAAATGGATTTTCCTTGATATCTAACATAATGAATGAAAGGATCTGTGAAGAATGATAAGGTAGACGAAAAATCCTTAGCAAAGACTTCTACAAAATCTTCTATTTTTGCATAGAAATAGATTCGCTCAAAAAAAACGCTAAAAGATGTTAATCGTAAATGAGAGGATTTGTTACGTAGAAAAAGGAAGATAGATTCGTATTCACATACATAAAAATTATATAGGAACAAGAAAAATCTTGGATTACTTTTTGAAAAAGTAGAAATAGATTTTTTTGGAGTAATAAGACTATTCCAATTACAATACTCATAAATAAACAACCTTAATAAATGAAAGAAAGGGGCATCTTTAACCCAGTATCGAAAGGTTTGAACCAAGATTTCCAGATGGATAGGATAGGGTATTCGTACATCTGACACATAATTTAAATATGTAAATTTATCCTCGAAAAACGGAAAAATGGAATGAATCGATCGCAAATTATTATAATATTTTATTATTTCTGCCCCCTCTAAGGAAGAGCTTAATTGTAGGGAAAATGGAATTTCCACGACGATGGCAAAACCTTCTGATATTATTTGAGAATACAAATTCTTGTTATAACCCCAAAATTGATTTTTTTTAGAATCATTAGTCGAAATAATCAAATGATTCTGTTGATACATTCGAGTAATTAAACGTTTTACAATTAGTAAACTAGATTTATTGTCATAATCTACATTTTCCGCAAAAATGGATCCATTAAAATCATGACCATAAGCGAGTCCATAAATATACTCACGAAAAATAAGTGGATATAGGAAGTCTTGTTGGCGAGATATATCTAGTTCTAAATCTACTTGATATTCCTCCATTTTATTTTTTAAATTCAATTTGGTCAAAGGATCAGGGATTCATTGATTCTCAAATGATACATAGTGCGATACAGTCAAAACAGGGTATTCTATAATTCTAATTAGAATAAAACTAATTAGAATAAAAAACGAATTATGAATAGATACCTAGAAAACAAGTAAAACCCATCAACGGACTCTCTCTCCTCGCTTTTCCATCTAATTGTTCTAGAATAACAAGCTAGTTAGAAATCCTTTATTTTCTCAGCCTAATCGCTCTTTTGATTTTGGAAAAACAAAGATCTTTATCAATATACTCTTTCTTCTACACATTTATCGCCATCCCATAATGGAGAATAGCTAATAGTTAGGACTCATAACAAAAATCAATCAATAATCTATTCGTGGCAAACAAAGACTTTTACCACATCAAGCACTAATCGATTTTTAACATACAATTAGATGGGGTAATCATTCAAATTAAAAACGAAAGCTCGTTGCTTTTTGTTTCCCTATAATTGGAGCCGCCAAGCTCTATCCCTTTATTAATTCAACCCAACTGAATTTTTTTCTTTCCATCCAAGAATTCAAACTAAAATTTTGGCCGGATCCACTGATCCAATTAAGAATTAAATATTTTTTTTAATTCGCCATTGTATTGATACGACATGCTGCTTTTTCCATTCATTCCTTTCTGGATCAGTCGTGGTCTTACAAACTCTACCGATGGTATGGACGAACTAATTGCTTCATAGAAATGTGTAAAAAATTGAGTCGCGCTTAAAAGCCGAGTACTCTACCATTGAGTTAGCAACCCTAATAAAATGACTTAAATAGGATGTGTATATTCACTCGCAATAAAAAAGCCTAAGGAACGGTAACGTGAATAAATCGATCGATTTATTCATGTTCGGATTATATTTGTTTGATACGCTGTTGTCAATATGAGTGTTGAAAAATTAATACAAAAGAATACAATTGAGAAAACAAGCAAAACGGATTAAAATTAGAAAATGAAATCTTAACTTAAATCTTAATAAATAGATTATTTAATTATTTTATGTTATAATTATTAAATTATAAACTAATTATAGAAAAAACTTCTTACTAGTTCCCCCTGTTGTGTGAAATTCACATCGAAAAACGAAATAGTTGTTCTCCCTTAAGAATCGGAAGAACCCTTTTCGTAAAATCGCGTCTGCTTAATAAGTTTCTATTCCAACACGAAATAAAAAAGGGCAATATACAGGATGGGTACCAAAAGTTATGATATGATATTTAGTTTAGCTTGATCTATGATCCGAAACGAAACTACGGGATAGATAAAGAATACACCAATCCTAACGATTCATAGGATTCGTTATGGATACACAAGCCAAGAATAAGAATCAAAATAGAAACTTTTTGTCTTATATTTTTATTTAAGATCTGATATATCTAGATAACTATTTATCTATTCTATATTTTTTTTTAGATATTCATAAAAAAAATAAAAGAGATATAGAGATTAAATTCAAATATATATATATATAACATATATAACAAATACCTGTTGTTTGTATTATTCGG